TGGATACATATATATCCTTAACATACTCAAGCGGCTGCCATTATTGGTATCAAACCAATAGCGATTCATACAAGCTAAATCTTCTAATCGATAATTAGGCCAAAAAAAGAACTTGAATTTAATTAATTCATTTTTTTTTAGGTCAAAATGTGGACTTTCATCCAAAAATTGACTCCATTTTTTTATCTTGTTCTCCTTGTAAACTAATGTATTTATATCCACACCAGTGTTATTCTTTAAATTCAAATTGAAAGAAATGAGAATTCTTAATTCTCTACGACGCCTAGACGATAAAATTTTTTCAGGAAGAAGCAAATCATAATTCTCTTTGTCTGTATTTTTAGCAACGTTTTTTTGTTTTCGGTATCTTTGATTACTTTGGTGCTTACTTTTATGAACCAACGAAATACCTATGATTTGATACATAAAAAACTGTCCGTCATTTTTTAGAGATAGGCGGGCAGGTTCGATAATTAATATTCCGTTTTTCATTAATTGTGTAAGATTTAAAGGCCTCCTCATTATATCCAGATTCATTTCTTTCCTTTGAATATAGGATATAGTAATTTTTCTTACATTTATCAGGCTAAGTAGGAGACCATATATCTGGGTATTATTCATCATTTTTTGATTCAATTTACGTCCAGTCCATCTTAATTGCAACGGAAAATCTCCTTTAAGGAATATTTGTAGTTTTTCGATCGATTCTAAAAAAGACTCTTCAATATTGTTTTGATTCTTTAATTCAAAATATTGTTTTGAATTTGATGGGCTAAAATTAAAAAAATACTCCTCTTGCTTTCCGTTGATATTTTGATTTTCACTAAAATTGGGATTTATATTCAAATTTAAAAGAAGTAATTTGCTTGGTAAAAACCAAGGTTTCTCTTTATATTTATGATAAAGTATCACAAACTCTGGAAAGAAAAAAACTTTCGGATTCGATATGAGGCAATTTAAGATTAAGATTTTTTCATTCATTCCCATCCAATCAAAAAATACCTTTTTGTAATTTATTTTGGAATTTGAATCAATCGGAAGATAAAAAAGACCATTATTATGAATTTTATCCATTATTTGGTCCTTATTAGGTTCAACCTTAATATTTATATTTTTATTAATTTTACACAAAAATTTTCTATCTTTATTTTTTTCCATATATAGAATATCGCTTTTTCCTAGAGAATTCTTGCTAGGAATATTCTTGAGTATGTTAAAAAATTTTTCTTTATTTCTAGTGGAATTTTCTGGGTTCTTATTTGCTTCTAATGATAATCTATAAATATAGGAGTTATTCTTAGTTTCAGAATGAATATATTTATATGATAAAAGATCATATCTATAGTTTTTTTTTAAATTATCCTCTTTATTTCGTAATAAATAGACTTTCACATTTTGTTTTTTTTTTGAATCAAATAATGGGTCTTTTTCAGAGGAATACCATTTGTTTAAATCTTTATTTTGAGACGTATCGCATTGATTGATTCTATTTCGCCATTTTTGGGGTATTAATCTAGACGATGTAATCTGAGATAAATCGTATTGATAATGACCTCTTAACCAGTTTTTCCAGGGGTTCATTCCATAATTTGGAAGGTTCTTATATCTTAATTCGGAATGGAATAGTCCTTGTCTTCCAAAAAAATCCTTTATTTCAGTCTTAAGAAAAAAAGACGGTCCATTATATTGAAGAATAGATCTTAACTTATTGAAGTTAAGAATTTGGGTTTGTGATAATTTTAAAAATACATATTTTTGTGACAAGTAAGATAAATCAAAAAAAATATCTGACTTCTGCTTACTATTTCTAAGATTATCAAAAGCCCTTTTTATAGTCATCGGCAAAATAAAGTAAATTTTATTTTTTTTTTTTTTATTAATCCTTTCTGGATTTGTTTCCTTATTGTCAATGTATTTATCATTATCAATAATTTTTTTTGTTGATTCGATAAAAAGTTGTAGAGGGATTTTTCGCATATTACTGATACATAGAAAGATATCTATATATATTTTTTCAATGAAAAATTGAACTATTAATTCAATATTTTTTCTTTTTAATATTTTCAAAATTTTTGGGGATGATGATGATTCTGCATTCTTCTTTTTCTTTTTTTTGATTCCTGGCGTTACTTTTTTTTTATTTTTTTTCATTTCTTCTATTTCATTTTTGATTGTGTTTCTTCTATCAATCTTATGTTTCATTTCTTTTTCTGCCTGTGAATAATTTGTCCAACCTGTAGATCGAATTTGACTAAGTGATTCATCAATTATCTCATTGCTGATTATGGAATCTTTTTCTGTTTGAGTTTTACTTGATTCATATATTTCTCTGGGTATAAATTCTCTCGATCTAAATACTGGAATTTTCTTTCCTTTAAAAAGTTCTTTTTTTATTCGTTTTACAAACAAAAATGCTTTTTCTTCTGTCTTTTTTATTTTTTTAAAAATTCTTTGAACTCTAAAATTAAATTTTCTGATTTTGACTTGATAGTCTATCTCT